TTTATCTCTTTCAACTTGGATGCCATGAGGTGGACCTTGGAAAGTTTTGGAATAAGAAGGGGGAATTCGTAGATCTTCCAGACGTAGAGCTCGCAGGGCTTTGAAACCAAATACATTACCCACAATGGAAGTAAACATGTTAGTAACAGAACCTTCTTCAAAAAGGTCTAAAGGATAAGCTACATAAGCAATATATTGATTTTCCTCTCCAACAACGGCTTCGATGTGGTAGCATCGTCCTTTGTAACGATCAAGACTGGTAAGTCCATCAGTCCACACAGTTGTCCATGTACCAGTAGAAGATTCGGCAGCTACCGCAGCCCCTGCTTCTTCAGGCGGAACTCCCGGTTGAGGAGTTACTCGGAATGCTGCCAAGATATCAGTATCTTTGGTTTCGTAGTCAGGAGTATAATAAGTCAATTTGTAATCTTTAACACCAGCTTTAAATCCGACGCTTGCTTTAGTCTCTGTTTGTGGTGACATAAGTCCCTCCCTACAACTCATGAATTAAGAATTCTCACAACGACAAGGTCTACTCGATATGAATTAGGCGTGAATGAAACCTTTGAAAAAAAGATCTTTCAAATTCAAACAAAAAATATTCAACTAAACTAATATTATCAACTAATGAATAATGAAAATTGGAAAAGGGTTCGTTATTGGACCATGTATTTGATTCACCAAATACCCAAATACATCATTATTTTATACTCTTTGATATATGTGGCGCAACCCAATCGTCGTTTTCAAAATTTATAATGGAATTGATCTTCTTCTTCATATTCATTTGAATATGAATAATGAATATATATATATATAAATATATAATTAAATAATATATAATTAATTAAATAATATATAATTAAATATATAATTAATATAATTAAATAAAATAAAAATAATATAAAATAAATTAAATAATATAATTAAAATAATATAATAATATCTAAAAAATAGAAAATAAAAATATAATTATAATAATAAAAATATAATATAATTATAATATAATATAATAATAATATAATATATATACAATACAATAATATATAAATAAATATAAATAAATATTAAATTATTAAATATTATTTAATTATTTAATATTTAGAATTAATTATTATAATTAATATAATTTATAATAAATAATTAAATAATAATTAGTCTAAATTAGTATAATAGTATAATTTAGTATGTATTTAGTATTACAATAGAATAATATTAATATAGTTTATAGTATAAGTTATAGTATAGTATAATATACATATACTAAAGCTAAAGTTAAAATAGAAAGAAAAAGAAATAACTAATATGAGGAACCTCCCTTGACAGTAATATACTGTATGTTGTATATGTAAATCCTAGATATGAAAAGAGGCATAATTCATCCAGCAAAGGGAACAGATATAATAGTATATAAAGAAAAATAATAGGTGCACAACAAAAAAAAATACAATAAATTTGGAAAAGAAAATAAGAAAATAAAGTAAAGAACAATGGTCAATGAGATAAAAATCATGAATAAAAAAATTCAGGTTCAAATTGAATATTCATAGATAATAGATAATCTAGACGGTCATTTAGAAAAGATAGGGAAATGAAATACATTGACTCATGATTCTTATTCATCCACTTGTGAAAAAAGGATTGGTTGGCTCGTTGAATTGAAAATTTACTTATTGAATGAGTAAAGGATTAAAATGGATTGCATTGGGTGGTACCAACTCAATCGAATGCTAACTTCCATTTACTTCATTATGGATTATGGAATTAACCGATCAACTTGCTATTGAATACTTATTTTTGATTCAGTATTAAAATAAAAAAAATTCGACATATTATTATTATGATTTACGATTATGAGAAGCAATACCACGACTTCTGATCCTGCGGTTTCCACACTTGAAGAACAAAACCTAGGGCGTATCGCTCAAATTATTGGCCCAGTACTGGATGTCATTTTTCCACCGGGCAAGATGCCTAATATTTATAATGCTTTGGTAATTAAGGCTCGAGATACGGCTGGTCAGCAAATTAATGTAACTTGTGAGGTACAACAATTATTAGGAAATAATCGAGTAAGAGCTGTAGCTATGAGCGCTACAGATGGTCTGATGAGAGGAATGAAGGTGATTAACACGGGAGCTCCTCTAAGTGTTCCAGTCGGCGGAGCTACTCTCGGACGAATTTTCAACGTTCTTGGGGAACCTGTTGATAATTTCGGTCCTGTTGATACTCGCACAACATCTCCTATTCATAGATCTGCACCCGCCTTCATACAGTTAGATACGAAATTATCAATCTTTGAAACAGGGATTAAAGTGGTGGATCTTTTAGCCCCCTATCGCCGTGGAGGAAAAATCGGACTATTTGGGGGAGCTGGGGTGGGTAAAACAGTACTCATCATGGAATTGATCAACAACATTGCCAAAGCTCATGGAGGCGTATCCGTATTTGGCGGAGTAGGGGAGCGTACTCGTGAAGGAAATGATCTCTACATGGAAATGAAAGAATCCGGGGTGATTAATGAAAAAAATCTTGGAAAATCCAAAGTAGCTCTAGTCTATGGTCAAATGAATGAACCGCCAGGAGCTCGTATGAGAGTTGGCTTGACTGCCCTAACCATGGCGGAATATTTCCGGGATGTTAATGAGCAAGACGTACTTCTATTCATCGATAATATCTTTCGTTTCGTTCAAGCAGGGTCCGAAGTATCTGCCTTATTAGGTAGAATGCCTTCCGCAGTGGGTTATCAACCTACCCTTAGTACGGAAATGGGTTCTTTGCAAGAAAGAATTACTTCTACCAAAGAAGGATCTATAACATCGATCCAAGCAGTTTATGTACCTGCGGATGATTTGACCGACCCTGCTCCTGCCACGACATTTGCACATTTAGATGCTACTACCGTATTATCAAGAGGATTAGCTGCCAAAGGTATTTATCCAGCAGTAGATCCCTTAGATTCAACGTCAACCATGTTACAACCTCGGATCGTTGGCGAGGAACATTATGAAACTGCTCAAAGAGTTAAGCAAACTTCACAACGTTACAAGGAACTTCAGGACATTATAGCTATCCTTGGGTTGGACGAATTATCCGAAGAAGATCGTTTAACTGTAGCAAGAGCACGAAAGATTGAGCGTTTCTTATCACAACCCTTCTTTGTGGCAGAAGTCTTTACTGGTTCTCCGGGGAAATATGTTGGTCTCGCAGAAACAATTCGGGGATTTCAACTCATCCTTTCCGGAAAATTAGATGGTCTTCCCGAACAGGCCTTTTATTTGGTGGGTAACATCGATGAAGCTACCGCGAAAGCTATTAACTTAGAAAACTTAGAAGAGGAGAGCAAATTGAAGAAATGACCTTAAATCTTTGTGTACTGACTCCTAATCGAATTATTTGGGATTCCGAAGTGAAAGAAATTATTTTATCTACGAATAGTGGCCAAATTGGAGTATTACCAAACCATGCCCCCATTGCCACGGCTGTAGATATAGGTCTTTTGAGAATACGGCTAAACGACCAATGGTTAACAGTGGCTCTTATGGGTGGTTTCGCTAGAATAAGTAATAATGAGATAACTATTTTAGGAAATGATGCAGAATTTAGTACTGACATTGATGCACAAGAAGCTCAACAAACTCTTGAAATAGCTGAAGATAACTTGAGTAGAGCTGAGGGTAAGAGACAAGCAATTGAATCAAATCTAGCTCTCAGACGAGCTAGGACACGAGTAGAGGCTGTCAATGTGATTTCCCAGTAGTAGTCAATGCATTCAATAAAAATAAAAAGAATCAAAAAAATAATTAAAATTAAAGGAGTTTCTTATTATACACTACATTTTCATTCCAAAAATTGAACCAAATTGAACACAATGAAGCCTAATCTGATTAATCTTATGATAGAACGAAAAAAAGAGGATGGGTAGAAAAACTTATTAGATACCTGATTCCATGGTATCTAATAAGTTCTACCTACTATTGGATTTGAACCAATGACTCCCGCCGTATGAAAGCAATACTCTAACCACTGGGTTAAGTAGGTTATTTATCACCACAAAAAGGTCTTCATCACTTCGATGGATTCTAGTTAAAATATGCTTTCTAAGCAATATCAATCTTTTACCAGTAAATGGATCAGAGAGTTATCATATGCATATGGGATACCCTTCTTGACAAGAAATTGCCTCTATGTTAAAATAGTTATGATTTATGATAAGGGTTATAGCTCAGTTAGGTAGAGCACCTCGTTTACACGTGCGCCAATGCTTTTCAAGGAAGCCCATTATGCAATGACCATAATTGATCTTTTTGAGAAGTCGATGTCTTATTCCGTAGATTCGAGAGAACAAGAGAAAAATAGCCTGACAAATATTTGGTTCGATCCGATTCAGGTGCGAATTCCACTGCCAAATCAATCAAATAGAACATGCCATTGTAAGGTAAATGTCCAGTCCATTCAATGCCAGGCATAATGAGTATAAGGGTCTCAAAAGAACCTCTTGTCGTCCTATGAGCTTTGAGGTGTATGAAGTCTCATATTTTACTCTTGCAGTGGAGCGATAGAGGCTCCATTTCACTTAGGTTGATCTAGGCCGAAGGCAGACCTAAATCAAGGTCATTTTTCTTTGAAACACTTTGGTATTGCTCCTAGATCAGGATACAAATAATGAATCAGAGCACATGGAACCGTCTCATTATCTTTTTATCTTCCTGTAAAGAAAAAAATGGTGGACTAACTGATCTTTACATCAGTTGATGAAAGAGCCCAATGCAACAAAATGCATGTTGGGTCTTTGAAACAGTTCGAATCATTTCGATAATAATCAGTTTTCTCTGTTTTACCGAGAAGGTCTACGGTTCGAGTCCGTATAGCCCTAATACATTATACATTCCATTTTTGTTTTGTATAGAGATTTTAGTAGTTTTATTTTCAATTTTATTTATTATTTATTAATAGTAGGAACAATAAAATAAACACAATAATTCATTTCAACGGACCCAATTGGTATTTGTCAAATCTCGGATCAAATAACCATATTTCTTTATCCATTTTCATGAATGAATTACTTTTTCCTCTTTTATTGCCCATGATCAAAGAGTTATTTATACACTTTTTTGGGGTTTGGTATACCCAAACCCAGTCAATTTATGAAATTAAAATCATGAAAGAATACTGTCTAAAGACTTCAACCTGACCCAAGCAAATCCAATCCTAAGTCGCATGGATCTAGGACCTATTCTTTTCTTGATCTTGAGTATTTGTGGATAATCCGTTTTTGGCTGAACAACAAACCTAATAGATTCTTAGATTCTTTCAATTTTCAATTTGTTTCAAAGATAATGTAGGGCTAATTAATTAGCCCTACATCCATCAAGGCTCCTCCTTCTATATTCTAAGAGTTGAGCGGGTTTGGGAATTTGGTCTGTCGAATTGCTCGATAATGTGTGATTCTTTCTATTAGACTATTAGGAGAAGATTATTAGAGGGATCCTATATTATGCCGAACGTTCATGATTCCATAAAATTAAAAATGAAATATAACTATACTATTATAGTTATACTAATAAAAATATAGTAATAATATTATCATATTCTATTGATATTGAATTCTTAATGATTATTATTTTCAATTTTATTGAATTTATTTCTAATTTTTTCTTTACTATAAAGAAGATTCTTTTATAGATGCTATAACGAAACTTCGTAAGAAGATATCTCAAAAAATCTTTGAAGTTGAAGATAGAACTGTGTATCAACAGGAGAATCCATGTTTTACTACCAATCACAAGGTTTACCTTCGACACAGTACTAATACTGGAAATTCGAATCAAGGATTACTCTATCAATTACCATCTACTTCAGAGATACCTTTTAGATTTGAATTTGAAAAAGATTTCAAGTCCAAAGGGTCAGTATCTTATCTTCTTACGAATTAGTTAATCAGGCAGGGTTCCTTTGTGCAGAATAAGAAAGAGCGGGTCAGTCTTTTTATATATGGTTACAATTATTTACGCTCCCAGTGTGCCTATGATGTAGCACCCAGACGGATTTTTAGCTAGTGTGTATCACCTTACGAAAATACGTTATGGTTATGCATAAAAGTATTTGCCCCCAGGAGTAATCCTCGAACCCCGTCCGTTTTCTGGATTTGGAGAAGTACGGATTTTCAGGAACGGGAATCTTATGATATGTTGGGAATTTCTTATGAGAATCATCCTCGCCTTAAACGTATCTTGATGCCTGAAAATTGGATAGGCTGGTCCTTACGTAAAGACTATATTACTCCACTCCCAATTTCTATGAAATACAAGATGCTCTTTGAATGATAAGTACTTATACGACACGACTCCAGATTTCATTTCAATCAAAGAACATTTTTACATTCCCTTCTAGATGAAACAGAGTAACTGGACTTTAATTCATATGAGGGTGGCTAAAAAAAGAGGTTCTCATTGATATTCCCCAATTGGAAAGATATCATATACATTTTGTATGAGCAGAAAGACTAGGATGACTTAAAAGAGTTCTGTACCATGAACTTTGTATCGCGCACATCACTTAGGGGGGGCGCCGGAAATTGAGCAAGAGTGAGAAAAAAATATGAAAAAAAAAAGACGGAATGTAGAAATGAAAAATGAAAGGAATTGGGGTTGATTTGTACTGTGTCTGAAAAACATCCTTTCTATTCTTATGCTTTCACTCTGAATCTTTTTATCTAATTTTTTTATGAAATTTGAGATATATACGAAAATTTCACATCCTATTTAAAATTGAAATAAGATCAAAGTATGAACAGGGAGGAAAAAAATAAAAATGAAAAGTAAAGTAAAGAATATGTATTCCGATCCGTATCAATGAATTTCATTTGTATGAGGTATTAATATTTATCCGATACATTATTCACGTGTCAGGAACCAGATTTGAACTGGTGACACGAGGATTTTCAGTCCTCTGCTCTACCAACTGAGCTATCCCGACCATTTCCTGTGCATCATCCTAGCGGAGTACTTGTATCTATGTCAATGAAAAGAACGAAAAAAGTCTTAACAAATTGTACCTAGCTCCTCAATTTCTTAGATCTTCAAAACAAAAAGAAGACTTTCTTTGTATTGTAAATGTAAGGATAATGATATGGACTGTGAATGACTCAATAACGGGGATTCCTTGAAATATATGTTCATTTGTACAGGTATCGTATCTATACAAATGAAATTGGATTAGAAGAAGAAACGAGGATTTCTATTCGGATCCGTTTGTGAAAGAACAGAGTGAATGAAATGAGAAAGATATTGAATTTTGGTTGAACTGAACCATTGATGAAAAAAAAAAAAAGAAGATAAAGAAATAAGAGGAGGTAAAATGGGCTTTTCTTGGGGATAGAGGGACTTGAACCCTCACGATTTTCAAAGTCGACGGATTTTCCTCTTACTATAAATTTCATTGTTGTCGGTATTGACATGTAAAATGGGACTCTCTCTTTATTCTCGTCCGATTCATTTTCAAAAGATCTATGAAACTCTGGAATTAATCATTTGATCAATGAATATTCGAATTCTATTTCAATTTAAACTTCAATTGGAAAATGGGAATGGATTCAGAATAACTCTTCCTTTTTTCATAGATTTTTTGATCTTTAGAATGATTATTTGATCTCTATCATTCTAATTAATATAGAAAGAATCTAAATATCGAAATAGAGGGTTGTGATTAATCTTCCCTATGTCAGTATATATTAGGTATATAAGCTTATCCTTTACTGTCATTTCTATCATTTGATAGAAGAATTTTTGCTACTAACGTAACGTAGTCAATTTCATTCGTTAGAACAGCTTCCATTGAGTCTCTGCACCTATCCCTTTTTATTCGAATTTTCCATTTTTTATAAAGATTTGGCTCAGGATTGCCCATTTTTAGTTCCAGGGTTTCTCTGAATTTGGAAGTTACCACTTAGCAAGGTTTCCATACCAAGGCTCAATCCAATCAAATCAAGTCCGTAGCGTCTACCAATTTCGCCATATCCCCCTTTGCTTTGATATTTGATATGATACAAGGATCTAATTGTAATTCCATACACCTCTTTCATTGATCTTGGAACTGTTGAATTCATTAGGTAAGGATTCTTGTATCGAAAAAGTGTATGCTGCTATTTTCTTTTTTTGGCCGTCTTCCATTCTATCATTTCATCTCTATTGGATGAACCCTATTTGTTTCAATCCGAAATTATTCTATCATTGATGTATCCGCAATTCAATATAGATAGATATATCCCACATATATCTATGCCTTGACTCCCCCTTCTTTTTTATAGCGGAATTCAAAATAGTAGAACGCTCGATATTCATTTTTTTTTTAACAATTCGTCCTCTTGTGTATAATGATAGAATACAAGTTTCTATCAGTTTTAGTCATGGATTTACATTATTCGAATAGAAATCAATAGAATATGATTCTATTTCGTTTTTCACTATTTATCTATTAGGATATAGATAGTTTCTTTATGTGAATGTGAAATTTCGATTTAGATTTATAGTATAGTTTTTTAGTTACACCATTAGAATGAGAATAAACACCATTAGAATGAGAATAAATGAATTATTCATAATATGATTTTAATTATCATAAAATAATCATATTCATATTAATATTATTGAAGTGAAGATTTAATTTAAGATTGGATTTTTTGTATTGATTTCATATCCATCTTTATTTCATATTCATCTTCATATTAATCATATCATATTCAAAATAGTAAGAATTGAATTCGAAATTCGATTTTTTTAGATTTTCTATTATTTAATATTTAGAATTATTTTACAAATTTTTAATTAGAAATTCTAATATGATAATTTGATTAATAGGATAATATGAATATGGAATTTAATTTATATTTATATATCTAGATATAATATCTAGATATAACGAATCTAAAGATTTTTATTTTCTATTTTCTAATATAGAATCTAAAATCTATAACTAATAACTATAAATCGAATAAATAAGAATAGAAATAGAGAAGAAATTTAAATAATCAATAAATGAAAAAAAAAAAAAAAGAAGAATCACCAGGTAATAGCTAAGATCCGAGAGTTTCCTATACACTATTGATCTTATATTCGCCCGCTTAGCTCAGAGGTTAGAGCATCGCATTTGTAATGCGATGGTCATCGGTTCGATTCCGATAGCCGGCTCTTTTTCTTTGCATGATTGAAAATATCTACTCTCGCTTTCTCTAAATGTCGAGTGTCGAGTTATTATGTCATGGTAACTTGCAGCTATAGCTATGAATAAAAAAGTGAACTAGATCTTTACAGAAGAAATTTGAAAAGGTAGCCTTCGCTTGAACTTCACTATATTATATATACAAAAAATAAAAATATTGATAAAATTTATTTCATTCTGCTTTGTAATACTTCAGTAGATTGTGTTTTGCTTTGCTGATCCTTTAGTTCAGTCTGAATTTATTTTATATATTTTATAATCTTTTTTTATATTTTAATTTTAGATTTCTATAATATTCGAATTAGAATTTGTATTTTTCAAATGAAAGTGAATCAAAAAGGGAGCCTTTATTTATATGTCTCGTTACCGAGGACCTCGTTTCAAAAAAATACGCCGTCTGGGGTCTTTACCGGGACTAACTAGTAAAAGCCCCAGATCCGGAAGTTATCTTCAAACCCAATTGCGCTCGGGAAAAAGATCACAATATCGTATTCGTTTAGAAGAGAAACAGAAATTGCGTTTTCATTATGGTCTGGCAGAGCGACAATTACTTAAATATGTGCATATTGCTGGAAAAGCCAAAGGGTCAACAGGTCAGGTTTTACTACAACTACTCGAGATGCGTTTGGATAACATCCTTTTTCGATTAGGTATGGCTTCGACCATTCCTGGAGCCAGACAATTAGTTAACCATAGACATATTTTAGTTAATGGTCGTATAGTAGATATACCAAGTTATCGTTGCAAACCCCGAGATATTATTACTACGAAGGATAAAGAAAGATCGAAAGCTCTGATTCAAAATTATCTTGTTTCATCCCCCCGCGGGGAATTGCCAAACCATTTGACTATTGATTCCTTACAATATAAAGGATTTGTAAATCAAATCATAGATAATAAATCGATCGGTTTGAAAATAAATGAGTTGTTGGTCGTAGAATATTATTCCCGTCAAACTTGATTCTAACGAAAATAAAAAAAGCAAGGTTCATACAATTTTGACCCCCTTCTCTGAAGTAAATAGAGTACCTTGTCTCATTCACATATCAAAAATGGATCGACAATAAATAGGATTCTTTTTCTTCTTTTCAATATCAATACAATATTTCTATTTGTATTTTACGTATCACAGGCTCTAATTAGGGATAGAGAATCTCTATCAAATAAGGACTGTTAAAATAATGATATCAATTATTATTTGATTTGATACGTAACGTTGATAAATGAAAAGAAAAGGAGAGAGAGGGATTCGAACCCTCGGTAAACAAAAGTTCACATAGCAGTTCCAATGCTACGCCTTAAACCACTCAGCCATCCCTCCTACGGAATCTTATTCTTGACCAAAAACCGAATTAAGTAGCGAGCCATTCATCTTAATTGTAGTACAGGTATGACCGCCTGGTGGTTCCATAGGAAGAAAAGTTTTTTTCCAATTTCATATTTATCAACAGCAACTTCTTTCATTAGCTACCCCATGATCTATTCAAACTTCATGAATTGTCCGATTCATTTTTTGATTTCAACTGTATGGCGTGGCACATATACGTTATGCAAACAAAATAAAATTCAAATAATTAAAATAAAGGATGGTTACCTTATTTTTTTATCATGGAATGATTATTCAATTCTTTTTCCTTTTGATAACCAAATCAAAACTTATCGAGTTATCAAAATCAATACATAGGAAACTTGGTTATTAAACTTAGATGAAATAGTAATAGTATACTACTAAATTGGAATGAAATATAATCTGATTCAACTATTTCATTTCATCTTTGTCAAAAGGGAGGACAATTTGTGCTCCACGTTTTTCCAATTAGTCTGTTTTTATGTTATTTTGTACTGTACAATTCCTTTTTTTGTGGGATCGTTTTCCCCGAAGGGGAATGAAAATAATTATAGAATGAATTGATAATTATGCCTAGATCTCGAATAAATGGAAATTTTATTGATAAGACCTCCTCAATTGTAGCCAATATCTTATTACGAATAATTCCGACAACTTCAGGAGAAAAAAAGGCATTTACCTATTACGGAGATGGTGCGATTTGATTCTTTTCTTGTTTTTTTACCCCTCAGTTTTACGAGAAAAAGAACGTAGTTAGGAATATAAAAAAACAAATTAGTGAAAGAAACCTACGCTTGGTGAAGGTGAAGTTTAGAGATAGAGCAATTCCTTCTGTCGTGTATCCTCGATTGATGCAGCCTTAGATGCTTCAATTATCGATTTTAGTATTGAGCGAAAGGTTACATCTATAGGTTCTTTATTGGAGGTCAATCCTACTTAATTAGTATCCATAGGTGGCATTGTGGAAAAAGCACTACACCTAGGAATCAACAACACGAAAACTTTGTTATAAATAACCCTTTTCCTTATCGGTATCGGGACTAACAAGAATGGTTGGGAAAACTAAGATCCATCTCATTCGTGCTTTGGGTACCCGTATAACCATCAAAGACCGTTGAAGTGACTAATTCCTGGAAATCGTAAGCGTTGAGTACAAAGAAATTGTTGGAGTTACCATTTCTATCTATCACTAATATGATTGGTGGTAAGAAAAAACCTCTTGTGGGAAGGCTGGTTAGAAATTTCTTGTAAAAATACCAGCTCCTGTCAGTTCATAATGAGAATAGTTAAATTTTGATTACATGAATTATTACCTTTAGTACTATGCACAGAAGGGAGGAGCCGTATGAGATGAAAATCTCACGTACGGTTCTGTAACGGAGATTCTTTTACAAGAATGAACGACCGTAACGGATGTCGGCTCAATCCGAAGGAAATTATGCAGAAGCTTTACAGAATTATTATGAAGCTACGCGACCAGAAATTGATCCCTATGATAGAAGTTATATACTCTATAACATAGGTCTTATACACACAAGCAACGGAGAGCATACAAAAGCTTTGGAATATTATTTCCAGGCACTAGAACGAAATCCATTTTTACCACAAGCTTTTAATAATATGGCCGTGATCTGTCATTACGTGCGACTATCTTCACTATAGAAAGAAGGAAAAAGAGATCAAATCGTCTAGTAAATACAAATACTAGAAAAAAAGGCTTTCTACATATGCATCGTCCAAAGTAACGATTTTTATCAGCTGTAGCAAGGAAAGATACTTCGCGAGAACCAAAAAAATCGGAAGAAATAGGTATGGCCTATATACTATACTCTATGGATAAAGAGTCGAATTGATAGAGAAAGCACCGTAAAGATCAATTAGTAAGCTATTATTTGGTCAATACATTTCAGAACTGCTTACTTATGTCATGATA